GACTTTATCGAGAAAGATTACTTTTTTTAGGACAAGAGGTTGATAGCGAGATCTCGAATCAACTTGTTGGTCTTATGGTCTATCTTAGTATAGAGGATGATACTAGGGATCTTTATTTGTTTATAAACTCCCCCGGAGGATGGGTAATACCCGGAATAGCCATTTATGATACCATGCAATTTGTCCCACCAGATGTACATACAATCTGCATGGGATTGGCCGCTTCAATGGGATCCTTCATTCTGGTCGGGGGAGAAATTACCAAACGTCTAGCATTCCCTCACGCTTGGCGCCAATGTGTTTTTTATTTGAGAAAAAAGAAAAGAGACTATGCCTTCGCGATATCGAAATAATAAGTAATAATAGCATGGCACCTCAAGTTCGATATGAACAAACCCTTTTTTGTTTTTTCATAACACAAGATTATATATCGAAATAGTAGTATGAAAAAAAGTTATTTCAGATTTGGTTTTTGATATTATGTGTCAAAGAGCCATTTCAGCGTCACAAACCATTTTTCTTACACACCAAAAATTTCTTTGTGATATTTATATTTGAAAGAAAGAGTAAGAAAATTAAAAGATCATTTTTTTCCTTATTTTGATCGGATCAGAAAAAACCTTGGGATTGCTAAATCACAGATAAGATAAATATATAAAGCAACAGAACCGTCATAGTATTTTTTTAACTCCTACCGAAAGGAATACGAAAAGAAGGGCGGTAAATGGATTATTCAACAATCTGAATCAGATGGATTCTTTTTGTCTCTCTTCTGTTTGTCTTTTCTTCGACGGAAAGAAGGGAAAAAAAAATACCATTGCAGAGCCGTATGCAATGAACAAAAAATGCCTGTACGGTTGTTCAATTCTATCTTTTTTCTTTTTGTTATCCTTCCTTTTGACTAATCATGCGAGATAGAAGAATCTTTCGTGATGTTATATCATCAGGGTTATGATTCACCAACCCGCTAGTTCTTTTTATGAAGCACAAGCGGGGGAGTTTATCCTGGAAGCGGAAGAACTATTGAAACTTCGCGAAACCCTCACAAAGGTTTACGTACAAAGAACGGGAAACCCCTTATGGGTTATATCCGAAGACATGGAAAGGGATGTTTTTATGTCAGCAACAGAAGCCCAAGCTCATGGCATTGTTGATCTTGTAGCGGTCGAAAATACTGGAGATTTTGTATAAACCCATGAATAACAAACCATAATTTAAATTTTTCATGATTTGATATTGAATATTTTACCGGGGTAAAATATTTCATTCAATTGAATAGAAATAATTCAGAATCATCAGGTTAAGATCGATCTAAACCAGCCCGCCCATTCTAATTCCGTAATACATATAGATTCAAAATGCCAACTATTAAACAACTTATTAGAAAGACAAGACAGCCAATCAGGAATGTTACGAAATCTCCCGCTCTTCGAGGATGTCCTCAGCGCCGAGGAACATGTACTAGGGTGTATGTGCGACTCGTTCAAATCATGAGCTCGAACAAACGAGACAATTTTTCCAGTATCAATGAATAAAATAGATAGAAGAGAAAAAAAAGCTACTTACTTTACTTACTATCTAAACAAAAATGAGGAGTTATACCTCCATTGTGTATGGAATTTATGGTTGCCATTGGTGCAAACCCAATCCAATCGCCTCGATTTGGCATGAGAAACAATTCCCCATTGGTAGCAAATCAAATAGTTATCCACTAAGCGGGGAAAACGGTATTTAAGAAGCAAAAAGATTATGCTCCTATTCTTGAAATAACGGACTAACAGGGTCAGCTACCTAGCCAACTTTCATAATTAAATGCCGTCACTGTATGGATAGCTCTTATTGTGAAAAGACCTATTATTATATAATTCATGGGTAGAGCCAAAGAGTGTGAACTGTACAAGTTACCAATAACATTGATTAAGTGAAGAAAAAGGCTCCGGTGTATAGAGAGGACCTCACTGTTTAAGAAGTAACCATAGAAACGATGGAACCCACTATTTTTTTTTTTATTTATTATTTACTAATTTATATTTATTATTTACTAATTTATTATATATAATAAATTATAATTTTAATTATATATATATTTTATTTAGTCTAGTATAGGTATAATTTATTATTTCCAGGTGAAATGATGAAATACCTGAGATAAAAAAACCGTGGTTGGGAAGGTTATAGAAGCAAAAGCCATTGGAATTTATATTTTATATATCGGAATAATCCGTTTTGTTATTAATAAACTAGGAGAAGGGAAAAGAATGACTGAAAGAACAGAAATCAATTAGTTATTCATCAAAGTTTAATTTGATTCAATGACCAGAGTTAAACGAGGATATGTAGCTCGGAGACGTCGAACAAAAATTCGTTTATTTGCATCAACCTTTCGGGGAGCTCATTCAAGACTTACTCGAACTATTACTCAACAAAAACTGAAAGCCTTGGTTTCCGCTCATCGAGATAGAGGCAGGAAAAAGAGAGATTTTCGTAGTTTGTGGATCACTCGGATAAATGCATTAACTCGTGAAAATGAATTATCCTATAGTTATAGTAGACTAATACATGATCTGTACAAGAGGCAATTACTTCTTAATCGTAAAATACTTGCGCAAATAGCTATATCAAATAAAAATTGTCTTTACATTATTTCCAATAAGATCATGAAATAAAAGATATTCTAAAGTAATATACAGGAATTATTAAAAAAATTCCCCGGAGAATGAACTCCGGGAAGATATAATAAAAATAAACTCAGAATTAAGATAAATAAGTAGTAGGAATGAACGAGCATGTTTCAATAAAAAAAAATATTTCTTTCTTCTTTTCCCATTTTTTCCTTAGAACACAACAAATTTTGATTATACACTTTTTTTTTTTTCGAACAAAACATCAATCTGATGTTGAGTTCCAATTGGAGTTTTGAGTTAATTGAGGAGTATAGTATGCCTATTTATTTCTGGTTCTAAGACCGGTATTTCTAGGAATCGACTCCGCTCTCTCAAATTGTTTCTCATTATTAAGAAAAGGTAACAAAGATAAAATACGAGCTTGTTTTATAGCAATAGTAATTAATCGTTGTTGTTTCAAGGTCAATCTATTTACTCGTCTAGATAATATTTTGCCCTGTTCACTAATAAATCGACTAATTAAACTCATGTTTCTATAATCGATTCGATCCCCCGATCCAATTGGGGGCAAACGCCTACGAAAAGATCGCCTAGATTTATGAAAAGGTTGCTTGGATTTATCCATGGTTTATTCCTTATCTATAAATAAAATCCTATTTCCGTCTGATATGAAATAAATGAAGAAATAGGATTTTATTTGTATGTATTTTATATATATGTTATTATATTGTTCTTAATTATTCTTACTCCATTATATTCTTCTTACTCCTTGGGGGGGTTGCCTACACGTTCTGTTCAATCTATTTCTTTATTTCCCCATGAATTGTATGCTTGTGACAATAACGACAAAATTTTCTCAATTCTAATCGACCGGGCGTATTGTGTCGATTCTTTTGAGTAATATATCTAGAAATGCCCGGTGATTCCTTATTTCCACCGTTTCTAGCACAACTAGTACATTCCAAAAAAACCCTTACTCTAATATCTTTACCCTTCTTGGCCATGAACCCCCTTTCTTTGGATTTTATATTGACTCAACTCTTCTAGAAGAAAGGAACATAAAATTAAAAAATCAATAGAAGTTTAACTCAGAATTACATTATAACGAAAGCTTTCGTTATAATGTAATAATAATAAATGTAATAATTAAATAAAAAAATTTTTTATTTTATAAGTATCAATTAATTATTCTTATCCTAATCCTAGTATTTCGTCTAAGTATCTTCTATTCTATTATTTTATTTCGCACGGACTGTCCTAGAACCGCATTTCCATTCTTAAAAATTTGATCTTATACCCCCGATGGATCTATACATTTTTATTTTATTCTTTTTTTCTTTTTCCTTCCTATACTAAATAACCAAAAAAGGGGAATGGGTGGTAGGAGAAATTAGTCGCAATTTTTTTATATCTAATTTGATTTATTTCGTCCGATGTCAATAACTAGAATTAAAAAAAGGGAAATGACAAGGCATCCGGGAATAAACGATTAATTTCTATCAATAGACCTGCTAAAGACCCAAACCATAGAGTAGTTAGCACAGGTGCCACAGAGAGATATGTTTTTATATCTCGCATTGAAAATCCTCCTTCTTTATTTCTTTATTGTAATACATATACGACCAGATGTTATATTTATGAGTCGCTTGTCTTTTTACGCAAAATGCCTAACTAAATATATATATATATTTACAATTATGTACAATGAACCGGTAGATAAGATTTTATTGTCTTTAAAACCAAAAAAAGATGATGGATTCTTTCTCCCCGATGAGCATTTCTGATAAATAGTTCTTCTTTTTTTAATTTCCGGTATATATATGATACCAAAAAAAATATTATACCAAAAAGAAGAACAGAAATGGCAAGAAGATTTCATTTTTTATGGATAAAGAAAAAAATAACGATGTGGAAAACAAGACAGGGCTTTTGTACAATAACACTGTACAACAATTGAAAAAAAAAAAAAGGGATGTAGCGCAGCTTGGTAGCGCGTTTGTTTTGGGTACAAAATGTCACGGGTTCAAATCCTGTCATCCCTACCTATTACCGCTCCTATGAGCGGTAACGAGGGATCCATTAATATTGGGTGTAATTTTTCATTTCATTTTATCATACTATAAACAAAACATCCAAGATGTATTTTTCAGGGTACAAATAAAAATCCTTTTCTTTACGGTTGTATATTCTGTCGCAAAAAAAAGCGCTCTTAGTTCAGTTCGGTAGAACGCGGGTCTCCAAAACCCGATGTCGTAGGTTCAAATCCTACAGGGCGTGATTTTCTTTTGTATTAAAATAACTTAAGAAGGTTGAATTAAAACTCGAATTTGACCTCCTCCCTGCAGGAGGTCAATCAAAAAAATAAATCTTATTTAA